CAGAAACACCCCAATACTAGTTCTAACGGATGTGTGGAATAGAAAGTTTTAAATTTCTTAATTCTATGATTCTATTTTTTCTGAAGATATGAAAGAATAAAAACCCGAAAACTATTCCTTGTGGTTATAATGCCAAAAAATCAAGTCGGCTCATTCGTCTCTATATTGATCGTTATAGGCCTCTTGAATCTTCTATTTACCTATTTTCTTTGTTGTTATTTATGTGTAATGCGGCTTTACTGCTGTTTTTTTTTTTATTATTGATAGGAATTCTCTTGTTAAGACCCTATGAATCGATTAAAACCTCAGATTCATACTAGAACCACGATGATTCAATAAAACCTCCTCAAACTAAGTCCCAAAATTCCCTGAGTAAGAACCGTTGGATCATCACTTATTCAATGACTAGATATAATGACTAAAAATCCAAAGAAATCTTTGTCCTTTGATCAAAATAAGCATAAACGGAAGTTTGAAAGAATCAAAATCTTTCTATTTATAACTTCTAACTCTTTGAAAAATTTTTTGGAGTCCGGCCGCGAGGTCTGACTATTAAGTATGAATCATAGTTCTAATACTTTGTAATCTATGTAATCTATTTTATATATTCCGTGCTCCAGATACTAAAATGAATATCCGACGAAGTAAAACCATCTCTATCAAGATGACAGACCCATTCTCTGTACTAGCCATAGGATCAATTATACCAAGTCACACACTCATATTCCGGAAATACAGAAAAAAAGAAATTCCACGGTCGAACTACCAAAATAGAATGGGATAAAAATCAGAAAACTAAATGCTTCACTTTGTATTGAAAAAGCTAGTTAATGGTTCTTGTGAATCTAATTCATTGAAATTCCATCCAATAAAATGGAAGAATTATAAATCTCCAAAATAATAGATAGAAATACTGCAAATAGAGCCATTGCGAGACCCATCAAAGGAGTAGTTCCCCAACCAGGAGCTACTTTACCATATTCTGAATTCAATGGTTTCAATAAACTTCCGGCATTAGTTCGTTTTGGGCGGCCAGATCTAGAACTACCCTCAACGGTTTGTGTAGCCATAATATTTTATATTCATTAAGATCTGTTGACTTTGTATACCATTCCGTTGTAAATAAATGATCTTATCATAGATCCATTGTGGTCTTAAAACTATATAATGTCTTAAAACTATATAATAATGGAAACAGCAACCCTAGTTGCCATCTTTTTATCTGGTTTACTTGTAAGTTTTACGGGGTACGCCTTATATACTGCGTTTGGGCAACCCTCTCAACAACTAAGAGATCCATTCGAGGAACACGGGGACTAGTTGAAGTAATGATCCTCCCACTATTGGGAGGATCATTACTTTCAATTGAGATAATGAAAAATCATTTCACCTTTTTACTTTTTAGTTGGAACTTTAGGCGGTTCGCGAAAAAAGATAGCGAAAAAAATTATTCCTAGAGTTGAGACTAAAAGGAATGTATAAACCAATGCTTCCATAGATTCGATCGTGGTTTACAATTATAGCTTCCATACCTGTTTATTTGGGATCGTCTCCCGGATAAAGAAAGAACAAAAGTCAAAGAAAAGGCAGCGAGTCAAATGTCAAATCACGATTTATCCGGTACCCCAACCCTATAGTCAGTCAAATAAACTAAAAACGAAAAGTAACAAAGCAATATTGTATCAAACTACCTGTCTTCTTGTAGTTGGATCTCCAAGTTTTTGGAATGCTCCAAATTCCACTTGAGCATCTAAATCCGGATCAATACCAGCAAAAACATCTCTAAACAGGGTTCTAGCACCATGCCAAATGTGTCCGAAGAAGAAGAGCAAAGCAAACGAAGCATGCCCAAAGGTAAACCAACCCCTTGGACTGCTACGAAAAACACCATCGGATTTCAAAGTAGCACGGTCTAATTCAAAAATTTCACCCAATTGAGCACGTCTAGCATATTTTTTCACAGTAGCGGGATCGCTATAACTGACTCCGTTCAGTTCGCCGCCATAGAACTCAACAGTTACACCTACTTGTTCGACACTATATTTTGATTCTGCCCTTCTAAAAGGAACATCAGCTCTAACAATTCCGTCCCCGTCGACCAAAACAACCGGAAATGTTTCAAAAAACGTCGGCATACGACGTACAAAAAGTTCACGCCCCTCTTTATCTCTAAAGATAGGATGTCCTAACCACCCAACGGCTATTCCATCCCCGTTGTCCATGGAGCCTGCTCTGAATAATCCACCTTTTGCCGGATTATTGCCGATGTAATCATAAAAAGCTAGTTTTTCAGGAATTTTAGACCAAGCTTCGGATAAACTTTGATTTTCGGCTAAGCCAGCACCAATTCTTCGATATATTTCTTGTTGGAAGTATCCTTGATCCCATTGATAGCGCGTGGGACCAAACAATTCAATCGGGGTAGTTGCTGAACCATACCACATAGTTCCAGCAACTACAAAAGCTGCAAAAAAGACAGCGGCAATACTACTGGAAAGTACGGTTTCAATATTTCCCATACGTAATCCTTTGTATAGACGTTGGGGTGGACGAACACTAAGATGGAATAGACCTGCCAATATGCCTAAGGTCCCTGCTGCAATATGATGAGAAGCTATTCCTCCCGGAACAAAAGGATCAAAACCCTCCACACCCCACGCTGGATTTACGGCTTGTACCCTTCCGGTTAGTCCATAAGGATCGGACACCCATATTCCAGGACCATACAATCCTGTTACATGAAATGCACCAAAACCAAAGCAAGCCACCCCTGAGAGAAATAAATGAATTCCAAAGATCTTAGGCAAATCCAAAGAGGGTTTTCCTGTACGTTCATCAGTAAATATTTCTAGATCCCAATACACCCAATGCCAGATAGCTGCCAAAAAACACAAGCCAGAAAACACAATATGTGCCCCGGCCACACCTTCGTAACTCCAAATACCCGGATTCGTTACAGTCCCCCCTGTAATACTCCAACCGCCCCATGAATTCGTTATTCCTAAACGAGTCATGAAGGGTATAACGAACATACCCTGTCTCCACATTGGATCAAGAACAGGGTCAGAGGGATCAAAAACGGCTAATTCGTATAGAGCCATCGAACCGGCCCAACCAGCAACCAGAGCTGTATGCATTATATGGACAGAAATCAAACGACCGGGATCATTCAATACGACGGTATGAACACGATACCAAGGCAAACCCATGGAAATACCCCTTTATCAACGAAAAATAGACACAATGTAACTTTATTGCATTGGAGAAAACTATGCTATGGACCCCTTTTTTAGGGGATTCTCTTGGGGAAAGGATTCATATTTGTTTGATGCTTTTCGTAATAATTACTTTTAGTAATAACGAAACTATTTTGTTCGTAGGAACAAAAAGAAGCAGATCTATTCTACACCCGATAAGTACCAATACGCAATGGTAAGGGGGTTGGTACCATTTTATATGAGTGAATGTATATATATTTGTTCATCATTCAAAGGACTTATTTGTAAGAATTTTCCTTTATTCATTTTGTCTTCTTTTTTTATGAACTTAGTCAATCTAGGGATAAAATAGGATAATAAAATAGGATATAAAATCAATAGTATTATATTAGGCCACTAAACCCACTGTTACGCTTTCACATCAAAGTGAGATATAGTACTTAATTTTTCTTTTATTTAATGCCTATTGGTGTTCCAAGAGTACCTTTTCGAAGTCCTGGAGAGGAAGATGCATTGTGGATTGACGTATAGTGCGACTTGTCAGATATATTGGGCATATGGTATTTCCCCGTTCTCTTCCCCGATCGAGATATCCCCTCTTTCGCCCAAGAAAGATTGATTCAATTATCAAAAATTTGGAGCGTGAAGTGCAATTAGATCCATTTTTTAGGGAGGGTATACGGATTAATATTATCAATTAGAATAATTTATGGTTGGCTTGGTTAGACCAATCAAATGAAGTATCCAGGCTCCGTTTAGAAAGAAAACCAATTGGTAATAAATATATTTAGGATTACGACTTAATATCATATTTTAGTTATTTCTATTTATTTATATATTTCTAAATAGAAATACTAAATAGAAGTGATCTCAAACTATTAATCAATCGAGTAATATGATGAATGCGTTGAATATTTGTTGGAAGACGTGAAATAAATTGAAAAAAAAAAAGGGAAGTCGTAGAAAAAGGACGTGGTATTGGGGCATTTGTCCTATATGTGCAAATCCAAATCGGGCGGATCTTTACTCGGAGTAGAGCATAAACCTAAAAAAATTGAAGAAGCCCAGTCAGCAACAAGAAAATTACATCGCGATTTAGATTGTATCTCGATGAAACAATACATCAATGAGAAGTTAGTCAGATAAGTTTAGTCATTTTTTTTTAGATAAACAAAACAGGCCAAAACTCATCTTTCTTGAAAAATGAAAGAAAAGTCCCTTTTTATAAGTTAAAAAAACCTGTTATGAAAAAAAAAGCTAGAATCTACACATTGATTCCTTTTTTTCATGATTTTTGTTGAACCGTATGCATCAAAAGGTGCATGTACGGTTTCTAAGGGATACTGTTTTATCCCAATCAACCGACTTTATCGAGAAAGATTACTTTTTTTAGGCCAGGGGGTTGATAGCGAGATCTCGAATCAACTTATTGGTCTTATGGTATATCTCAGCATAGAGGATGATACCAAAGATCTGTATTTGTTTATAAACTCTCCTGGCGGATGGGTAATACCCGGAGTAGCTATTTATGATACTATGCAATTTGTGCGACCAGATATACAGACAGTATGCATGGGATTAGCCGCTTCGATGGGATCTTTTATTCTTGTCGGAGGGGAAATTACCAAACGTCTAGCATTCCCTCACGCTCGGCGCCAATGAGTTTTTTATTTGATTTGAGAGAAAAAAGAAAACTATGCCTTCACACTATATGAAATATGAATATTAAATGAAATATGAATATTAAGTAATAATAGCATGGCACTTCGAATTCGATATGAGAAATTTTTTTAAAACCCTTAGATTATGTATCGAAAGAGTAGTATGAGATAAAAGGTATTTTCGATTTTAGCCAATCTATCGGGAGGCCTATTTCAGCGTCACAAACTTTTTTATTTTCACACCAGGGGCTCTTAATCTTAACAATATTTATGTTATGAAAGAATATGAAAGAAAATAAATCTTTTTTTATTTTTAAATATGAAAATAAAAAAAAAAAAAAGAAACTTTGGGATTGCTAAATAACAGACGAAATAAATATATAAAGCAACGGAACCATCATAGTATTTTTATAGTATTTTTGAACTACTACAAAAGGAAGGGTGGTTATTGGATCATTTACCAACCTGAGTCTGATAGACCCTATAATTTTTTTTATATTTCTTCGATGTAAGTAAGGTAAAAAAAGTGAATTCCATTATAGAGCCGTATGCAATGCGCAAAAGATGCCTGTACGGTTGTTCAATTATATCTTTTTTTTATTATTCTTTATCTCCTCACCTTTCACTTTCATCATGCGAGATAGAAGAAACATTTTTATGTTATATCATTATATCATCAGGGTAATGATCCATCAACCTGCCAGTTCTTTTTATGAGGCACAGACGGGAGAATTTATCCTGGAAGCGGAAGAACTGCTGAAGCTACGCGAAACCATCACAAGGGTTTATGCACAAAGGACAGGCAAACCCTTATGGGTTGTATCCGAAGACATGGAAAGAGATGTTTTTATGTCAGCAACAGAAGCCCAAGCTCATGGAATTGTTGATCTTGTAGCGACTGAATAACAAAGAAAAAGAACAAGGATTTCACATGAATTCGTGATTTGGGATTTTTTTTTCTTACCGGATTTAATATTCTATTTATTAATCGAATTTCTTAATATAGAAATTCAAAATATAGAAAAAAAGAATTCCTAAGCATCCGGTTAAGGTCGATCTAAACCAGCCCATTATATATATGATTCAACATGCCAACTATTAAACAACTTATTAGAAACACAAGACAGCCAATCAGAAATGTCACGAAATCCCCCGCTCTTGGAGGATGTCCTCAGCGACGAGGAACATGTACTAGGGTGTATGTGCGACTCGTTCAGACCATGGACTAGGACAAAAGAAAGAAAACAATTGATCCAGTATCACCGATCCGTACCTGTGAGTAGGATAGAATGGACGAACTCCATTGAATATTCAATATCTTAAAAAAAAAGATCTATCCTTCGATTGGGGTATCAAATGTATGGTTCCCGTTGGTGCAAATCCAATCACCTCAATTAAAAATTTAAGATGAGAAAGAATTCCCCATTGATATCAAATGGTATTCATTAAGCAGGGGAAATCTTATTTTTAAAAGTAGAAAATTTAGGCCTTATTCTTGCAAGAACGGACTAACAGGGTCAGCTACTCAGCTAATCCTCATAATTAAATACCGTTACTGTATAAGTAGATCTCGTTGTGAAAGACCTAGTACTAGATAATTATGGGTAGAGCCAAAGAGTGTGAACTGTACAAGTTAACAATAACATTGATTAAATGAGGGAAGGGCTCCGGTGTATAGAGAGGACCTCGCCGTTTAAGAAGTAACCATAGAAACGATGGAACCCACTATAATCCATTTATATTTATTACTTTTTTATTTACTATGTGTTTTACCTAGTATCAATACAATTTTGATTTTCGAGGGGAAATGCCTAGAAAAAAATCGTGGTCGGGAAGGTTAGAGTAGCAAAAGCCATTGGAATTTTTATTTTATACATTGGAAGAATCCGTTTTGTTATTAATAGACTAGGACACGGGAAGGGAATAACTGAAAGAAAGGAAATCAATTAGTTATTCATCAAAGTTTCATTTATTCAATGACCAGAATTAAACGAGGGTATATAGCTCGAAGACGTAGAACAAAAATCCGTTTATTTGCATCAACTTTTCGAGGGGCTCATTCAAGACTTACGCGGACTATTACTCAACAGAAAATAAGAGCTTTGGTTTCGGCTCATCGGGATAGGGGTAGACAAAAGAGAGATTTTCGTCGTTTGTGGATCACTCGTATAAATGCAGTAATTCGAGACAATAAAGTATACTTTAGTTATAGTAAATTAATACACAATCTGTACAAGAAACAGTTGCTTCTTAATCGTAAAATACTTGCACAAATAGCTATATTAAATAGGAGTTGTCTTTATATGATTTCCAATGAGATCATAAAATAAAGAGAGTGGAAGGAATCCGTTGGAATGGTTTAAATGGAGTTCCCTGGAAAATGAACTCTGGGAAGGTAGAGTAGAAATTAGTATAATAAAATATGAAAAAGTCGTCAAAATGAAAATGAAGAAACACGTTCAATAAAAAATATTTCTTCTTCTTCCCCAATTTTTTTTTTTTTTTTTTTCGAACGACAATCAAATCTGGATTTCCTATTTTTAGAAAAAAAAAGCGTCAATCCGCATTTTAGTTTGGATTGGAATTTTTTTTTGATTCAATTCAAGAGTCAGCCTATTTTTTTCTGGTTCTAAGACCAGTAGTTCTAGCGGTTGACTCGCTTCTTTCAAATTGTTTCTCATTATTAAGAAAAGGTAACGGAGATAAAATACGAGCTTGTTTTATAGCAATAGTAATTAATCGTTGTTGTTTTAAGGTCAATCGATTCACCCGTCTAGATAATATTTTTCCTTGTTCGCTAATAAATCGACTAATTAAACTCATGTTTCTATAATCAATTCGATCCCCCGATTGGATCGGAGGCAAACGCCTACGAAAAGATCGCTTGGATTTAAGAAAGATTCGCTTGGATTTATCCATGGTTTGTTTATTCCTTATCCTAAAGATCCTATTTCTTAATTCTCCATCACGGTTGATCCGATCGAAATAGGATTTGGTTTGTTTATATTTAAATCAATAGATATTAGATATATCTAATATGTAATTTTTCATCTTCCTTGGAACGGAAGACTGACACACGAGCGACCGGTTAGATCTATTTCTTTATCTCCCCGTGAATCGTATGTTTGTAACAACAGGGACAGAATTTTCTCAATTCCAATCGACTAGGCGTATTATGTCGATTCTTTTGAGTAATATATCTGGAAATGCCCATTGATTCCTTATTAACACGATTTCGAACACAACTGGTACATTCCAAAATCACCGTTACTCGGACATCTTTACCCTTGGCCATGAGCCTCCTTTGGTTTTTGATTCATTCAATTCTTTAATTTTCCGATCCGAAACGAGGAAGAAGAAAGGAACGAAAAAAAAAAAAAGAAACAGGTAACTCGAAATCTAATTATGAAAGAAAGATTTCGTTGCAATAAATCAATATAAATGAATATGGTAATAATAACAATATATTAATAATAAGTAATATAATTTAATAATAAGTAATATAATTTAATAATAAGTAAAATAATAAGTAATATAATGTAATAATAAGTAATATAATGATTTCTAACTATATTACTAGATTTATAATTTAAAATTGCCGTACAGCATTTCATTTTCATTTAAGTATCTTGTATGATATTATTGCCCCAACCATCACATTTCACTCTATTTTTTATTAATTTAATTTAAATTTAAACCTGGCCCGAGTTACTAGTTTCACCGAGGAGGAATCCCTTTATTTGTTTTTCTAACGTATATTCTAAAAAAAAAAAGGGAAGGGATTAGTTACAGATATTTGATTGTATCTCTAATCCTCTTCCCCCCCTCCCATATCAATAACTAGAATGAAAAAAAGGGGAATATCAACGCATCCGGAAAAAAACGATTGATCTCTATCAATAAACCTGCTAAAGACCCGAACCATAGAGTACTTACTACCGGTGCCACGGAGAGATATGTTTTTAGATCTCGCATTTTAAATTCTCCTCTTTCTTTATTATTTCTAATATATAATGGTAATACATATATACCCAGATGTGTATATGTACTTAATGACCGACCGCTTGTATTTGTACGCGGAATCCCTAATTCAAGTTGAAATGTACAACTTGAAATGTGCAAAATAGATATTACTTTTCTTAATCTTAAAAGAAACAAATACGCCCTTTTATGCCAGAAATTCTCGAAAAATATTCATTTTTTTACGGGGTCTCATATTTATTTCATACTTTATTTCATACTTTATATAATAGAAATATAATAGAAGTCTTTTACTATTTTTAATATAATTATATTATTATATGAGACCAAAAAGGAGAAATGACAAGATATTTGTGTATATCAATGGAGGAAATAAAGATATGGAAAACAAAGCAGGGATTCTCTACAATGACATTGTAGACCAATTGAAAGGGATGTAGCGCAGCTTGGTAGCGCGTTTGTTTTGGGTACAAAATGTCACGGGTTCAAATCCTGTCATCCCTACCTATTACTTATCTTCTGAACAGTAACGGGGGGATCAATTGAGATCGATTAAAAGAAAATTGGACATACACAAAAAATCTTTCATTTTATGTATAGTATATATGCAAGACGGATTGGGGTTATGAAATATTCATTGTGATACTAAAGCGCTCTTAGTTCAGTTCGGTAGAACGTGGGTCTCCAAAACCCGATGTCGTAGGTTCAAATCCTACAGAGCGTGATTCTGTGTTCTTGTTAGTCGCGCTAGGTCGAAAATTACCACCAAAATAATTAAACCAATCCAAATTTGACCTCCCGCGAATTAAAGGAAGTAGGAGGTCAATCAAAAAAAGGATGTTAATTAATCAAAGTTCCAACTGATCACCACGTCTGTATTGTAAATATGCAGTTACGAATAAGCCAGCCAAAGTAATAGGAATTAGACCCAATACGATTCCAAATAGAAAAACTTCAATCATTTCAATTTGTTTGAGAGGGGAAAGGGGAGGTAATATCTATCCTTAAATAGTAATCCGTATTGACTATAAATCTCAATGACCAAGAATTGTAAATTGATACGGTAAGGAACTATAGAATATATGAACTATCACAGATAGGTTTTTTTATGAATTGTTCATTTAATTAATTTCAAATAAG